GGTCCAACAATGTATATATATTGGACCTTTTGAGGCAATTATAGATCCTGGGAGGCAATTCTGATTGGTCAATAAAAATCGATTTCAACGCCATTTTTTTTTTATTTTTTGTTAGTTTAGCCAATTTATCATAAAAGGTAAACGGGGGTAAAGGAACCATGTGTTGATTGCCCTCTAAATTTAAATTTTCTTCTTTGGTATGTAAAAAGGGAATCAATAAATCAATCAAATTCCGGGAGGCTTCATAAAGTGCTTCTTTAGGAGTTAAACTTCCATTTGTCCATATTTCGAGAAATAGTATCTCTTTGTTACCATTTTCATAAGAATGAATACTATGATTCGCATTTCGAACAGGCATGAATACAGGATCTATAGGATAACTTCCATCTTGAAAGGTATTTGGCGCTTTTATAAGATATCCGCGATTCTTCTCTATTTGTAATCCAATAACCAACTCAATGGGTTCCGTCAAGCTAGCTATATGCTGTGTATTATCGAGGATTTCTACATAAGGCGGTAAGATTATATCTTGAGCAGTTACATATCCAGGGCCCCTGACACAAATAGACGCCTCACAAGTTCCATAGAGATTACTTCTCAATACGATTTCTTTCAAATTCATTAAAATTTCATGTACTGATTCTTGAATACCCATTATGCTAGAATATTCGTGTGATATTTTATCAGATTTTGCGCGTGTGATACATGTTCCTTCGATTTCTCCAAGCAAAGCTCTTCGCATAGCAATGCCTATTGTGTCTGCTTGACCTTTCATAAGTGGAGACAGAATAAAGCGCCCATAAAGAAGACGCTTACTGTCTGCTGCTGATTCAACACACTTCCACTGTAGTGTCCGAGTAGATACTGTTATTTTCTCTCGAACCATAATAATATTATTTGATCAGATCATTGAATCATTTATTTCTCTTGTTTCTCTTCTTTTGTTTCTCTTGCTATTGAAAGATCTTCAATTTTTATTTCTACACACGTCTTTTTTTCGGGGGTCTACAGCCATTATGTGGCATAGGGGTTACATCCCGTACGAAAGTTAATAGTATACCACTTCTGCGAATAGCTCGTAATGCTGCGTCTCTTCCAAGACCGGGACCTTTAATCATGACTTCTGCTCGTTGCATACCTTGATCTACTACTGCACGAATAGCATTTCCTGCTGCGGTTTGAGCAGCAAATGGCGTCCCTCTTCTTGTACCTCGGAAGCCACAAGTACCGGCAGAGGACCAAGAAACCACTCGCCCCCGTACATCTGTAACAGTCACAATGGTATTATTGAAACTTGCTTGAATATGAATAACCCCCTTTGGTATTTTACGTGTACTCTTACGTGAACCAATACGTCCACGTGAACCTTTTTTCGGTATAGCTTTTGCCATATTTTATCATCTCATAAATTTGAGTCAGAGATATATGGATATATCCATTTCATGTCAAAACAGATCCCCCTCTTATTTTTATATCGGGTCTTTAACAAGGCTGATTATCCTTGTCTTTGTTTATGTCTTGGGTTGGAACAAATTACTCTAATTCGTCCCCGACGACGAATTAGTCGACATTTTTCACAAATTTTACGAACAGAAGCTCTTATTTTCATATTTCCCACTCCTTACTTTAATTTTGAATCCACTTCTTGGAAGAAAATAAGTTTCTTGAAATTTTCTATTTTGAATCGTATTCCTACGAAATAAATAGTGAAGTTGAAACAACACCTAATCTTTTGAATCTTTGTTTCGGAGTCGATAAATTATACGACCTCTGGTTGAATCATAACGACTTACTTCAATTTTGACTCTATCTCCTGGCAGTATCCGTATAAAACTACGTCGGATCTTTCCTGAAACATAACCTAGAATCATATCTTCATTATCTAAACGAACCCGGAACATGCCGTTGGGAAGCGATTCAGTAATTAAACCTTCATGAATCCATTTTTGTTCTTTCATTACAGGTAAAACCCCCTTGAAGTATCAACTAGTGGAGGAAGAACCCTATTAGACAACCCACCCCTTCTCTTTTCTTTTTCACAAATAAGGAGTTTCGTATTGAATTCGGATATTAGAAGGATTACCATATATAACACAAAATTTCTCCGCCTATTCTTTCTAGTCGAGCCTCTCGGTCTGTCATTATACCCCGAGAGGTAGAAAGAATTACAATTCCCATCCCACCTAAAATTCTCGGAATTCTTTGATAGTTAGAATAGATTCGTAGACCCGGCCGACTGATCCGTTTTAAATTTAAAAGATTTCTATAAGTCCTTTTCCTATTCCGTCGATGTCGTAGGGTTAAAACCAAAAAAGATTTGTTGTTTTCTCGATGTTTTCTCACGTTTTCGATAAAACCCTCTCGTAAAAGTATTTTAACAATACTTTGGCTTATATTAGTAGATGCTACTCGAACCACGCTTTTTCTATACATATCGGCATTTCGTATAGAGGTTATTATGTCAGCAATAGTATCACTACCCATGATTAATTAAAATTATTGGTGCCTCCAAATTTGGATATAATCAACATGTTTTTCTTTTTTTTTTTTACGTATTTGTTTATGAATATTAATTTTGAAAGGTATATACGTGAGACAAAATCTACTAAACGAATCTTAATATATTTCTTTGAAATACCCTACTATAACCATATCGTGCTCTCGTTTTATAATACCTCAGGAGCTAATGAAACTATTTTAGTAAAATTGAACTGTCTCAATTCTCGGGCAATCGCACCAAAAACTCGCGTTCCTTTTGGATTTCCTTCTTGATCAATCACAACTGCGGCATTGTCATCATATCGTATTATCATACCGTTGTCACGTTTAAGTTCTTTACAAGTACGGACAATTACAGCTCTGACCACTTCTGATCTTTCTAGAGGCATGTTTGGAACTGCGTCTTTGATCACAGCAACAATAACGTCACCAATATGAGCATATCGACGATTGCTAGCTCCTATGATTCGAATACACATCAATTCTCGAGCCCCGCTGTTATCTGCTACATTCAAATGGGTCTGAGGTTGAATCATATCATTTTTTTTATCTGTTTTTTACAATACAAAGGTCGAAGAAAAAAAGAAATATTGTTTGTCCAAAAAAAGAAACCCGCACCCGCTATTTTTTTTTACCCAAGGCCTATTTCTTTTTTATCCCGAAATGATGAATTGAGCTCGTATAGGCATTTTGGACGCTGCTATTGAAATAGCCCTTCTGGCTATATTTTCTGTTACTCCACCCATTTCATAAAGTATTCGACCTGGTTTAACAACAGCTACCCAATATTCGGGAGAGCCTTTACCTGAACCCATACGTGTTTCTGCGGGTCTTACTGTAACTGGTTTATCTGGAAATATACGGACCCATATTTTTCCACCGCGACGTGCATTTCGTGTCATTGCTCGTCGACCTGCTTCTATTTGTCTAGATGTGATCCAAGCGGGTTCAAGTGCCTGAAGAGCGTATTTACCAAAACAAATATCATTACCTCGATAAGATATTCCCTTCATTCTTCCTCTATGTTGTTTACGGAATCTGGTTCTTTTGGGGTTATAGTTGATGGTTTGTTTTGAATTCCATCTCTACTACAGAACTGGACGTGAGAGTTTCTTCTCATCCAGCTCCTCGCGAATAAAATGAATTCAAATTAAACATTTTGAATTCAATTCAGATAGAATATAATTTGAATGAAGATATACATGTATTTAATAAGTAATATAATGAATCATAGATTTCATTTAATCTAGATCAAATCTATTATGAATTTGTATATCTTGTTTGTATAGATAACTAAATATATTAAATAACATAACTATTTTTTCTTATATTTATCTATTTTAGAATGTTAAAACGAATCTTTCTTTTGTTTTACTCTTTATCATATTGGATTGACCCAAATTTAGCAATCCAAGAAAATAAAGTGTTCGCGGGCGAATATTTACTCTTTCAATTTCTATTTCAGTTCTATCATTAGTTCATAACTTTTCCGAATAGATGAATTGGTTTCTGGTCGGTTCCGCCATCCCGATCCATGAATCATTCGAATTCATTTTCACTAGAATCTTTTGAATTCACAGGTTCCATCGTTCCCATCGCTTCTTACTTAATGGTTAGGTCTGAATTCTACAATGGAGCTATTAGTTCTTGAGTCAATATTCTTAGCCTTCATTGGCTCGAAGCTCTTTATTTTTTGTTCGATGAGCAGATCCCTTTAATGTTAATGATGAATCCGTATTGATGCTTTATTACACAGCTTTTTCTGAGATGACTCATAGACCTTACATATTGGAATTCTATATCATCAATATTCTTTTTCTTTCTTTCTCTCATCCTTCCATTTATCCATACCCTTTCTTTTTTATTTCGATTGACAACTTAGAAGCATATTTTTTAAAAAATAATAAAAAAAGATTTCAGTTGCTACAACAATATGAACAATATATCATATCTTGACTGATTCTTTGGATCCAGATAATACGAAGTGATGAGTTGGTTATTACTTATATAGTTAGTTGTTTATACCGCGGGGCTCGCTTTTTTATACTAACCCTCAAAAAACCAACGAGTCACACACTAAGCATAGCAATTTTATCAAAAGATTAATTGAATTTTTATTCAACCCTATAGAATTATAATAGAATTATAATTGTTCATTTTTTTTTTTATTGAACACAAAATAAAAAGAAGAAACCAATTTCTCATTTTGTGTTCCATCGCTGGATAGAATGCAAAGGGAATAAAGGTTTATTATTCCCCGTCTATAAATATCCAAATTTTGATGCCTAATACCCCATAGATCGTTCGAACTGTATAGGAACAATAATCAATTTTAGCTCGAATGGTTTGTAGCGGAACCCTACCCTCTCTGATCCATTCAACACGCGCAATTTCTTTTCCGTCGATACGTCCTGCAATTTGCACTTGAATTCCTTTTGTATCTGCTTGTTCAGTTAATTCTATAGCCTTTTTCATTGCTTTGCGAAAAGAAACTCTATTTT